ATCCAATTTTGAAATTGGTTTATTCTGCAGTAACAAATGCTATTCACAATGTCGGTTTAAACGAAGCAAGTTTAATCATTAGCAAAGCGGAAGTCGTGAAGGGGTACTACTGTGAAAAAATTAAAACCTCGAGCTCGAGGGCGTAGTTATCCGATAAAAAGACCCGTTTTTCATATAACTATTGGATTAAAAGATATATCTGTAAAGGAAGTATAAAAAAGGAAGTATAAAGGAGCCAAATACGCCATATTATACTTCAAAGGCAACGTATGGAGAAATAAAAATAAGTAAGTACACGGATATGACGTGTCATGATATATATAGTATTGGGAGATTATGGGACAAAAAATAAATCCACTTGGTTTCAGACTTGGTGCAACCCAAGGTCATCATTCTCTTTGGTTTGCACAACCACAAAATTATTCCGAAGGGCTACAAGAAGATCAAAAAATCCGAGATTGGATCAAGAATTATGTACAAAAAAATATTCAAATATCCTCTGGTGTTGAGGGAATTGCATGCATAAAGATTCAAAAAAGAATCGATTTGATTCAGGTCATAATCTATATGGGATTCCCAAAATTATTACTAGAAGGTAAAGGTGGGCCTCGAAGAATCGAAGAATTGCAGATAGATGTACAAAAAGAAATTAATTGTGTAAACCGAAAACTCAACATTGCTCTTACAAGAATTACAAACCCTTATGGACACCCTAATATTCTCGCCGAATTTATAGCCGGACAATTAAAGAATAGGGTTTCATTTCGAAAAGCAATGAAAAAGGCTATTGAATTAACTGAACAAGCAGGTACAAAAGGAATTCAAGTACAAATTGCAGGACGTATCGACGGAAAAGAGATTGCGCGTGTCGAATGGATCAGAGAGGGTAGAGTTCCTCTACAAACCATTCGAGCTAAAATTGATTATTGTTCCTATGCAGTTGGAACTATCTATGGGGTATTAGGCATCAAAATTTGGATATTTGTAGACGAGGAAGCCTAAGCCTTTATTTGACTTGTCTTTACGTTCTATCGGAAATAAAAAAGCAAAAAATGACAAACTCTTTCATTCTTTTTCTGTTAAATCAAAAAAAAAAATGGGCAATTCTATAAGGTTGAATAAAAATTCAATTCATTTTTTTATATTGATATAATTGCTATGCTTAGTGTGTGACTCGTTGGTTTTTGTAGGGTTAGTAGTCAAAAAAACGGACTGGCCCATAGTATGAACTAATAACTATCGAACTACTAACCAACTCACCGCTTCATATTATCTGGATCTAAAGAACTAGTCACGATATGATATATTGATCATATCATTGTAGCAACTGAATTTTTGTTTGCATAAACAAGCAAAAAAAAGAAAAACCAATCTGATTTTAAGTTGTGAAGCAATAACAAAAAGAATGCAGATAAATGGAAGGGTGAGAGAAAGAGAGAAAAAGAATACTAATGCTATATGATTCCAATATGTAAGGTCTCTGAGCGATCTTATAAAGGATAGCGTAATAAAGCATCAATACTAATTTGATTGATCTATAATTCGATGAATTTGTTCATAGAACAAAAAAAGTCAAGAGCCCCGGGTCCACAAAGACTGAGAAAATTGACTCAATAACACATTTCATTTTCATTAGGAGCTCCGCTGTAGAATTCAGGCCTAACCATTAATCGCGAAGCGATGGGAACGACGGAACCCTTGGATGCGGAAGATTCTATTGAAAACGAATCCTAATAATTCATTGGGTAGGATGGCGAAACGAACCCGGGACCAATCCACTTTTATTCTGAGAGGCCATGTCATAGGATAACCCTACAACTGAAATAGATATGGAAAGAGTAAATATTCGCCCGCGAAAGTTTTTATTTTATTGGATTTCTAAATTTTGATAGATCCAATATAATATGATAATAAAAAAGACAAAACAAAATAAATACTCGTTATAATCAAACGAAATTCTATTATTATTATCTATTATCTCTAATTAATCTATAAAATAATTATCTATAACTATAAATAAATAGAAATTGAATACATGTTTAGTTTTTTTTATATAAACTATCAAAACAAGATATACAAATTTCTAATAGATTAGATATTAGATAAAATCTCAAAGACTCCCACGATTCAGTATATTATTCATTAAATACATGTATACCATGTTATAATTGTTATTTTTCATTCGCGAGGAGCTGGATGAGAAGAAACTCTCATGTCCGGTTCTGTAGTAGAGATGGAATTGAAATTGAAAAAGAACCATCAACTATAACCCCAAAAGAGCCAGATTCCGTAAACAACATAGAGGAAGAATGAAAGGAATATCTTATCGAGGTAATCGTATTTGCTTTGGTAGATATGCTCTTCAGGCACTTGAACCCGCGTGGATCACGTCTAGACAAATAGAAGCAGGGCGGCGAGCAATGACACGAAACGTACGCCGCGGCGGAAAAATATGGGTACGTATATTTCCAGACAAACCTGTTACAGTAAGACCCGCGGAAACGCGTATGGGTTCCGGTAAAGGATCTCCCGAATATTGGGTAGCTATCGTTAAACCGGGTAGAATACTTTATGAAATGGGTGGAGTAGCAGAAAATGTAGCCAGAAAGGCTATTGAAATAGCGGCATCCAAAATGCCTATACGAACGCAATTCATTATTTCGGGATAAGAATGTATAACCAAAGAAAAGAAATCTTTTGAATGAAAAAAAAAACAAAATTATAGGTTTCTTTTTTTTTGTTTTGGACAAACAATATTTCTTTTTTTACTTAGCCCCTTCGCAGTGAAAGAGCAAATAAAAAAAAAAAAATGATATGATTCAACCTCAAACCCACTTAAATGTAGCGGATAACAGCGGGGCCCGACAATTAATGTGTATTCGAATCATAGGAGCTAGTAATCGACGATATGCTCATATTGGTGACGTTATTGTTGCTGTAATCAAGGAAGCAATACCAAATACACCTCTAGAAAAATCCGAAGTGATCAGAGCTGTAATTGTACGTACTTGTAAAGAACTCAAACGTGACAACGGTATGATACTACGATATGATGACAATGCTGCGGTTGTTATTGATCAAGAAGGAAATCCCAAAGGAACTAGAATTTTTGGTGCGATCGCACGGGAATTGAGACAGTTAAATTTCACTAAAATAGTTTCATTAGCACCTGAAGTATTATAAGTCTAATAAAACGGAGACTCTAATGCTATTATAGCATTTGAATAAAATATGAATAGAGTAAACTAGATTAATTAGTAAATTTGTCTCACGCATATATCTTTAACGATTCATAAAATAGAAAGAAAAAAGCATGTTGATTATATCAAAGCTCGGGGGTAACAATAATTTTAATTTATCATGGGTAAAGACACTATTGCTGATATAATAACTTCTATACGCAATGCTGACATGAATAGAAAAGGAACAGTTCGAATACCATCTACTAACATCACCGAAAACCTTGTTAAAATACTGTTAAGAGAGGGTTTTATTGAAAATGTGAGGAAACATCAGGAAAACAACAAATATTTTTTGGTTTTAACCCTACGGCATAGAAGGAATAGGAAAGGTCCATGTAAAACTGTTTTAAATTTAAAACGGATCAGTCGACCCGGTCTACGAATCTATTCTAGTTATCAACGAATTCCTAGAATTTTAGGTGGGATGGGGATTGTAATTCTTTCTACCTCTCGGGGTATAATGACGGACCGAGAGGCCCGACTAGAAGGAATCGGCGGAGAAATTTTGTGTTATATATGGTAAGCTTTCTTATATCCAAATTAAGATATGGAACTTTACTATTTGTGAAAAAAAAAGATAAAGAACGGGTTTCTATTCTCACTCTCCTCTTACATTAGTTAATACTTCAAGGAGGTTTTACCGCGAATGAAAAAAGAAAACCGGATTCATGAAAGTTTAATTCCTGAATCACTTCCGAATGGTATGCTTCGGATTCATTTAGATAATGAAGATCGGATTCTAGGTTATGGTTCAGGAAGGATTCAACGTAGTTTTATACGTATACCAACGGAAGATAGAGTAAAAATTGAAAGAAGTCATTATGATTCAACCAAAGGGCATATAGTTTCTAGACTCCGAAACAAGGATTCAAACGATTAGGTGGTTTTTTTTTTCAACTTCAATATTCCTTTCGGAGGGATACAATCCGAAAGTTTCAAATTTCCAGAAACTCATTTTCTTCAAATAAGTAAATTTGAAATTCAGTTAAGGAATGACAAATATGAAAATAAGGGCCTCCATTCGTAAAATTTGTGAAAAATGTAGACTGATCCGTAGACGGGGACGAATTATAGTAATTTGTTCCAACCCGAGACATAAACAAAGACAAGGATAATCTTTATAAAATAAAAGAGACTCCCTAAGGGACCCAATATACAAATAAAAAAAAGCGGAAAAGATCTGTTTTGGCATGAAATGGATATATCCATATACCTCTGACTTATATTTATGAGACGATAAAATATGGCAAAACCCGCACCCAGAATCGGTTCACGTAGGAATGGGCGTATTGGTTTACGTAAGAGTGCGCGTAGAATACCAAAAGGGGTTATTCATGTTCAAGCAAGTTTCAACAATACCATTGTGACTGTTACAGATGTACGAGGCCGGGTAATTTCTTGGTCCTCCGCCGGTACTTGTGGATTCAAGGGTACAAGAAGAGGGACACCCTTTGCGGCACAAACCGCAGCAGGAAATGCTATTCGGACGGTAGTGGATCAAGGTATGCAACGAGCCGAAGTCATGATAAAAGGCCCCGGTCTCGGACGAGATGCAGCATTAAGGGCTATTCGTAGAAGTGGTGTAATATTAAGTTTCATACGGGACGTAACCCCTATGCCACATAATGGCTGTAGGCCCCCTAAAAAAAGGCGTGTGTAAAAATAAACAAAACATTGAAATGATTTCAAGAGAAATAAATAATTTAATGATTTGATCAAATAATAAGATTACCATGGTTCGAGAGAAAGTAATAGTAT